CCTCTGCTTTCTTTCTCTCGGTATGGTTCACCACATGCCTGTCTCTCTTTCAAGCTAGGCTTGGTATCGCTATCTCAGTCTGCTGTCTGCTTTCCCTGACATCGGTAGTACTATCGATGAATCTTTCCTTGCGTGGAAGTAGTTCAAAGATTCCTTGAGATCTATCTATCCGGTATCTATAGGAAGAAGTCCCGTTCGAGAAGTGATCGAAGCAAAGGAAAAATGAATCTATTCTCAAATCTCTCATTTGTGTGCCCCTAACTAGGAAAGTTCAGTCCAACTGCCTGTCACCTCTTCTTTTAGGTAATTGCTTCTTTATACGGGAATCCGGAGAGAAGGAGAGAACCAGATCAAGGAGACCTGAAGAGGCAAGGCTTAGAATAGTAGAATGAATCACTCTTCTAATAAGCCCTATCTCAACCGAAAGCCCTCTTTGACCATGCCCAGGAATCCACTTCTTGACTATTGACTATTTAAATAGAAACTGTTGGAATGAAGTCTCAGTATACTATGCTAAACCCACCCTCCAGCCCTTCTCTTCTTTGATTTCATTTTCATTTCCTTCCCGGTCAGTTTGCTAAGAAGAGCAGCTAGTGGAATAGCTCCATGACATGGTCAATCGCTCCGCTCCAGTTGGTTATTCATTAGGAAAGTGCTTTGGGCGAACGCCCGGCCTTGTGTTCAATATTTCGTACGTAGACTTTTATTAAAATATCTATACCCAAATCAAGAGTTCCCAGCAAGGCGTTAGGAGCATTTCTCCCGATCCATTCCTGTGATTGTGGTATAGTTCCAGCATATCATAAGTGACCTTCGCCAAGGATCTAGCAAGCTGCGATTTCCTTGTTGGCGTATAGAGATAGAGAGAGCCACAACAAAGAAAGGGCCTAGTATGGTCGTATGTCCTTCATTCTCGTATTAATTAGGACAACCCTCAACTTGAACCTTTAACGTTGTTCTAACGCAACGCCTTGCTGTAATGTATTTTTTAATAAAGTCAATGTATGTTAGTTACTCTGCCTTTCATGTCGGTTCTCTTTAATGCTTGTTGTTGTTTTAAGGCCGTTGCTTGCTTTCAAGGTCAACGTCATTTAATTAAATAATACCCTGGGAAAACGAACATTTCCAAATTTAGTAGTAGCTCTTCCCGAGCTGCTTTCTTACGCTAAAGCCAGCCGAAAAGCTTATCGCTAGGCCTGGCCTGGTGATTAGTCTAAAGTAAAGAAAGCGCGATTAGACTGTGAGGTGCAATATCTGCCAATAGTTGTGCATTTGGAACTATTGCTAAGCAATAAGACCAACAACAAGCGAATGATCGGGGGCTACTCTACGGACTTAGTTGCTTCACAACCGGGTTCTTTCACTCGATAGAAATTCTAAAAGTGTCACACACCACAAGGGAAGAGAACTATTCAATAAATAAATCTATCTCAGGTGGGATTATAGAAAGACTTTAGAAATGACTTCTCTGTCGGTTACGACTAAAAGGCCTAAATACTGAGGGATAAAAAGAAGCGTAATATTCAAACAGTTTGCGTGCCTCGTCTGCCTTAGACGAGTCGTATGCTTTGTTCATTTCGTAGGCATCGAGTGCGTATACCTAAGAGTACTCATATGCTTATGCCCACTTTGAATGAATAGGAGGAAGGGCCTATACAGATTCATCCTGTAAGGACGCCTTTCAGCTTTCCAGTTTACCCAATCAACGCCCTCCATCTATTCCCCATCATAGCACTTGGAATGACTTCCACAGACCTCCATAACGGCACTCTTGCCGAGAAAGCCCTTCCACATCATCAAAGGAACTAAAGCTTTCACTGACCCCACAGGCCTTTTTGCTATCACACGAGAAGAATTCCTTATCGCCAATGATGCTAACCATACCTTCACTTGCCTTAGGTGGTGGGATAAGAGATGGAGACTGGAAAAGGCTTATCGACTGCATTACTATTTTCATACCACACTGATGCTCTATGTCATTGAGGGTGCTGATATTGTGACCATGGACTGGTCCTACACCTTTGAGAGTGTAAATGCCTGGCTTGATTTCAAAACCTATCCGCCCCGGGGCATTGGGTCTGCTTTCTATCGCCCTCCTCCTTCGACCGCTTCGTTGCCCTTCGTAGCTGCGTCGACTCGTTGAATACCCGAGTGGAATTGCCCTGGATCAGTCCTATACTAGGTCACAATCGACCCATAACTTATAAATCAAAGACAAAGATCGAAGTCGAGAAGTTCATCGCTCATGCCCCGGAAAGACTTCGAAGACACACACAAGATCTTCCCCGGCTCGCGATCCCCAATGTGGCTTTCCTCACTTCGGTAAGTTACAAGGATGAATGCAAATAGCAAGGCGCTATGCTGCGTGAAGTGAGACTGGCTGCCCTAAGTTAAGTACTTCCTTATTATATTAATTAATGATCTTGCTCAGTAGGAGGGCTTTTCCCTCTTTCATAATGTCGCGAGAGGGTTTCCCCTTCTGTGCAGCCTGATTCTATCTCTGGAAATGAGGGTGCCCTCGATTGACATTTATAATCGAATAAGGAATCCTTCCATGGATGAGAAGGGTGAGTTAAAGACTCCGTTGGCTTTCGCAAGGAAGCATCTCGAAAGTTCCGCAATCTATGGTTGATGCCTCACTCGAACTCTATCCCATTCCCTACTCGATTCGATGCTGAAGCTACTCTGCCTTTCGGAACCCAAAAGAAACCCAGGCGCTTGGGAAGCAATGCAAAACCTGAATAAAGGAATCTGCTTTCCATCTTTGAGCGAAAGAGAAAGAGATCGCCCATCCACTCCGCTCTTTGGTATGGGTAATAAAAATTTTGTAAGGATAATATTAAGTGGTCTGTCTTCCTTAAGCGAAACTCTAATGCTCCTGCTTCGGAATTAACTTAAACAACTTAAGCTCCGGTGGCGGAACCGGTTTTGAAATCAAATGCATTCCTCCTGTAACCAAAATGGTACCTCGAAGACCTGGAAGCACACATTCAACCGGAACATCCACTGATCGATAAAACCTCCCAACAACCCATAGAATACGCCTTGAAATCGGCTTAGAACTCAAACCGCCGGCCAACAACAAAAGAAAAGAAGCTGTCAGTAGAAATAGAAAGAACACGCCACTTAGACCTGCTACGATACATAGAATGGCTTTTAGAGTGACGTCGAAAATCTGGGAATTCAACGAGGTAGGAACGAATTGGAAGAACGCGCGAGGAATCGAGCTGCTGACCTTCGCAAACTCCTAGATTTGATTTGTACTGATTCTATCCAAATCCAAATAAAGAGAACTGGAAAGGGAGCGATGAACTGAACCCCAGGCCGGGCTCGTGAGTATCCCAACCAGAAGCAAGGCTGGGATACTCGCGAGTATGGCGCTCTTTCGAGGGAAGGGCGGTGGGCGGGGAGAAGGAAAGGTTGGCTTTGATTCAAGATGTTGACGTAATAGAAGGAAAAGTCCCTTGCTTAAGCCACAGGGCTAGATCGGGCTCAACTCAAATACCAGATATCAAGATCCAAGGCATACTTGACTCCCGAAGGAAGGAAAAGAATGCCCTCTCCAACTACAAATGGGGGACTTAGATTTACAGGGTGAAAGCCCTCTTTTCCATACGGAGATCTAGCCATAAAGGCAAATTTTCCATGGTTCTTTTGGCTCTTCATGAAAGATTGTTGGTAAGCCTACCATAAGACTGACAAGAAAGTCCCAGGCGCACCTGAAGAGTTCTAACTAACCACCCCTATAAACTTGGTTGGCCTGCTTCTTCTCTGCCCTATCAAAGACTTGCAAGCAACCTTGCCTATTCATCATTTTTTCAGGAAAGGAATATGCCTCTACTCATTCATGTCCCTCCGAGAATGGAAGTGCCGCCGCCTCATGTGGCTTACCGGCTTGCTTGCGCCTAGAGAATTTGTTGAAGTGAGGCTTCGCTAGCATCGGGATTGACGAGCTTGCCTGGCATTCAGGTTTTGAATCCAGTCTTGCGTTATTAGCATTGACTCTTGCGAAGAAAGAACCTCAGAAACGGAATCCCATTTCTTTCCTCACTCAAAAGACTCACCAACCGGCCGATCGCTTCGCTTGTCCCATACCGGAAGTTTTGACCTACCCAACTGGGACTTTCCGGGCATAAAACGTTAAGGTGCTCCTCCGCATGGTTAAGCCTACTCCTCAATAAACATCTCATCCACTGAGGATCCTACTCCTCGTCTTCCTCCATGAGGCTACTACTCGACTCGGTATATTCGTACTGTTCGGACTAAACTGGATCTACTCATGCTGGACCGACTGTGCAATACCAACAATGGAGCACGCCGCCCGTCCACGGAGGCATGATGGTAGGAAGGCCGACCGACCACTACATAAAGCCAGCCTCAAAACTCTGGGACCAAAGTCAAAGACAGAGGAAAGGAGCGCAGCCACTATGACTGCCGAGGAGGGACCCTTATGACTGGCAAGGAGTTCCTCTTAATCACAGGCCAAGATCAGAGAAGTGAACCTGATGAATGGCCAGCAGGAAAACTATGACTTTGAAGGCCGGTTGAAGGCAAGGAAGCGGAGAAGAAGAGCGGAATGCCACTCCACTCGATCGGAAACAGCCTTTCCTTAGATACGAGATTGATTGAGTAGGGTAGGGATCAGAGCTCCCTCCCACTCTTCCTAAGACTGAGGCGAAGAGAAGCAGGGCGGAAGCTCGACCATCCATCGGCTTCGGATTGTTTTTTGCTAAGGAATCAAACTCAAAGTCTGGCTGTGCCCGAGCAAGGGCTTTCTATATGCAATTGATTGAGTAGCCAGCACCTTCGATTGAAAGGGAAGAGTTCCGGCTGTTGCTGTCATAGTAGCGGAATGCAACTCCCACTCAACTAGCCGGAGATGAGATGGAGAAGACTCCTCACATCAAGCAAGTCAGCCACCTAAAAGCATGACTTCTCCCATTCGATGGCTTGGCTTAATGGACGAACGAAGAAGGAATGGTCTCCTAATGGTCTAGCTCCCGAGCCCATGAACCATGAAAGACAGCTAGCTGGCACAAACGGCTTCGTGTGATCAGTCCGGGTAAAGCCATCAATGAAGCCCAACTCAAAGCATTAGGTTTCCCATTCTCTTGCAAGAAGGCACAAAAGCAAGAGTCCAGTCAGAAGATTAGCTCCATCTCATGGAGTAGGGTGAACAGTCGATTCATGTCTTCTATCTCCCTCGGAAAGCACTCTTCCTTCAAACGCTGCTTCCAGCGGGGTTGAAAAAGCTTCTACGGAACAAAAACCCCAGGAATTGAGTTCTTCTTCTTATGGGGAAGAGTGAACACTATGACTGGTAGGGCCCCTCCTTATCTGAGTTCGCACCTGAGAATCGTATCATCAAAAGACATTGACTGGACTTGAGAGCATTCTCATTGAGTAGGTATGAGCGATCCTGCCAATAACTTGACTTTGATTTCACTCTGACTTGCCCAAATCTATGAATTGCGTCATATAAGGATCAAGAGAGATGACTTTTGTCATATCGATCATCAGTCAAAGGGCGGGTTAGGCGAGGCAACTAGCCCATCCTTGCTAGAACAATTGACTACCAGACTTGTATACAAGAATCAAAGAGAAAGGGCTCTATCGATGAGAGCTTAGTTGAAAGACTCTGTATGGGATGTTCTTTCTATAGAGTGATAAACGGAGGAATCTTGCTTTCTAAAAGCCATAGTCAGGCAGAAGGCAGTGTGCAGTCAGCCAGTAGATGACACCAGAGAGGATTTGTCAAAGCACGGATAGGAGCTCTACCACGATATGATCTCTCTCATTGAGAAAGCGCTATCAAAGCCGCTGTCCCAATAGCTTCGTTCAGAAGCGAACAACCACTAAATTGCTTGTTAAATGGAGGAGCGGAAGGGCCAAGTCAACGACTGAGGCCAGAAGGTATGTGAAAGTAGAAGCCAGGGACAGAGAGAGCGGAGGAGAGGACTGATTGAATGAATGTCATTTCACGCTGATAGGAATGGGGTTCTCCCGTATATTCTCTTTCTCCTGTCTTATTGATCAATGGTGTGCCATGAGATGCTTCGCCCGGAGGATCATTCATGGTGAAGGAAGATCCCAACATGATCTACTCGGTCAAGTCTGATTAAAGCACTCCAACCAACCCAACAAAACAAGCAACGGGTACTACTGGAATGAAATCGGCATCTAATTTCATTTGGGTCGGGATCCAATTCGCTTATAGAAGAAATGGATTGATATGGATTTTCCCAGCCGCATTGTCATGAAGAGGAAGTGAGATGATGACAAGTGAACCTCTCCTTTAATCTTCCCTAAGAAGAATTAATACAGTGAACTAAGATCCAGCTGGCAAATCAAAGTGTACCCATGTTCTAACAAATGGCTTGTTAAATATGACCGGAGCAACGCGGATCCACATCTGACCGAGAAAGATTTCTATCTCGGCCATAACTAACAGGTAATCAGGAGTTTCAGGAGGATTACCTAAAATGACCCTGAACCTCAAATAATCAAGTGTCGTGAAATGCATGTCAGGCTAAACAGGAAAATCAGAATCAATTTGCTGGAGTTATAAACAAATAGGCTCATCAAGGGGCATTAGCTGCGGGTCGATCATGAATAAGGTTACCTCCATTGGCTGGGAAGATGATTCGGCCGGATACGAATGAACGAGAAATCGACCTCGATCAATTCAATTCATGCTGCCAACTCTTTGCCACAATGGCTATCCGGATATCTATCTGGGGCTATAACCTATTTCTCGGCTAGCGGCATGAACCATTGAATCAGGTAAGGTTTTCGGGTGCTTAGGTCGGCCGATAGAAATGGTTTTCGGTTCCGAAGGGATGGGCGGTCACTCATCTATGATAGATCGATGAAAGGCTTGCTGTTTGATCTCAAGGAAACTTAAGGAGGAATAATAAGTAAGTTGCGAGTACTTGGTTGTATTGTATGGTTATGGTTAAGGAACGAATAAACTAGGTTATATACATTGCGGGTTGAACCCTTTCAGCTCCGCCTTCACTCCTGGCTCACAATGGGAATCTGCCCAATGTTCGTTTGGCAGCTCAGCTCTATACTTGAATGCTTCACTAGCGTCATCTATTTCCGAACAGGTGCAGGCGTTCACATCTGGATTCGTATCTAGCTTCGGATCTGGAGAGACATGAATGGATGCTGGAACGGGTCCCGAGTCAACTGCATGCGTACTGCTTTTATTTTGGAGCTTGGCTTTTCAGCCAGCTGAAAACGTATGAGCGCTAGCGCGCAACGGCTTTTCAGCCGTTGCTTGCTTGCTGCTCGCTTCGGATCGATCTGTGCCCGGCCATGAATCAAAGATTCCTCCTGGCGAGGAGGGCCGAGCCGTGAAGGAAACAGCAAAACGAGGTTGTTTGCTCTCAGTCTCAGCCTCCTTATCAGAACAGAACGTTCCTTCCGCAAGGCAAGGCCGATATCTTTCGTAGCAGCCAAGGATGAGTTCGATCCATTAGGTTCTTCGATTTGTTCAAAAAGAAACGAGAGACAAGTCAAAAACAAAAAACAGCAGCATAGCATATCAGAGTGTCCTTCGTTTCTCCAATTCTAGGGTCTCGAAATAAAGCTGGTCGCGTTGCTTTAGTTCGATGCCCTTATGGTGTTTCAGTTTCAAAATTCCTGAAAATAATCGCTTTGCATTATGTTTGAAGGAGATTCATGGCGGTCTTGGCTCAAACTTTTTAAATACCACAGAGAGCTCTATGATGGAATTCATATTTTCGAGTTTGAAACGAAGAATAGAATCGAGCTCGTTAACTGAAATAAATAAAAGCGGATCCTCGCGACCATAGCATAGCAAATTATATTATATAAAGAAAGAATCTGCTCACGGGTCGAAGAACACAGTTCGATGTTTATAAATGACCGGAATCTCTTTTCGAATTCTTGAGGTGGACTAGTTTCGAGCCCTTCTCGAACAAATTGAACCGGGTCTTGGTCGGGCTGACTCAAATACCAGTCCAGAAGCCATAGTTCTGCAGGAAGAACACCAAAATGATGGTGAAAAGGAGAAAGGACACTCGTAGAAAGACGAAAAAATTCAAATAATATTCAAAACTTCGATCACATCATCCTGAACTTCTGATCGTATGTCGTACAGCTTTGCTGGTGCTGTGGGTGTAAGTCCTCTAATGTCAGCTCTCTGGAAGGCCAATCGAATTTCTGGCCGTAACTGCATGATCGATCGATTTATCTTGATCGATCTCAAGAAGATTCCCATGTAGATCTATGAAACTACAGCCGAACCAAATGCTTTCTTCTGCATTTTACAGGTCGTTCGGCACTCCATCTTCATACCAGTCTAGCATCACTGACTTGTTTGTGTCGTCGAGATGGTGGGATCTATCAAAGTTGATCTCCTTCCCATCCTTCGGCGATACGTGCCTTGTTTCCACCATCCCCTTCGCCAGGGGATGAGTTGGGCGCCTACCTGGTTTTGAATCCTATATATGATATGATGAATGATCAATTGGGCGAGATGTCTCGGCAGTTGGGGCGGAAGTATCGACGAGTTCGTTCTTCCTTTCCCGCTTTAATGTTCGAGATGTCTTCTTTTCTTATGCCCACCTCCTGCGCTTTATTCACGCTCGAGGGAAAAATGGTCCTCTGGCTGGCATCTTGTGGCCTGAGAGAATTCGGTATGCCTGGGACCCTAACAAGAAATTGTTTTGTTTAGTGCTTTCGATCTTGACTTCTTTGAGTCTAAGATCGGTCCAGTCTACCTCTTCTCGATTTGCCAATGGCATCCGGAAGGTTAGGTCAGGTGGTTGAAGGAGGGAGTAAGCGGAGGATATTCGCTATTGGTAACTACATCAATCAACGGTTGCTGAAGCCGGTTCATGACTGGCTTATGGAAGTGCTCGCCCGTATTCCTATAGACGTTCCATCAAACAGCACCTCTTGATAGGTTAGTTGGGAGTTCGACCTTCCTTCGACTTGAAGTCGGCTACAGATAGGTGGCCATTGTACTTCCTCTTTGAGGTATTTCAGGCCTTCTTTGACCGCTCATTCGCGCCGGCGGTGGTGAACTCAGCACTGGCATTTAATATCTTTAAAAAGTAAGTTAGGCACGAATGGTATAAGACCTCTCCTTATATTCAAAACTTGCTTAATCTGAAACTAGCCTTCCTTCAAAGGCGGGTGCCTTCACCTCTGTAATAACCTTTATCTCGAAAGATATTAGTAAGGCAAGGTTCTTTCTCGTTGACCATTAATTCTGTAACAAAGGAGCGTAGCGGCAGGCTCGCAGAGCTAAGCCTTCAAGTCCTATTGTCGGAGAGGACTTTTCTTCCTATTCCATTATTTATCCTATTCCCGATCGGATTGAATAAGCTACTAATGTTTAAATCTCTCTCTTTGCTCTTAGTAATGCTAATTAAAGAAATTCCATAGCCTACTCTCTGCTGGGGCAATGCAAGGTGCGTAGCGGTCTCCCACAGGACAGTAACTACCTCTAAAACGAGTGAAGAAAGAAGGGGAGAATTTCTTTTAACATCTTCATCCCAGAATTCATCATCTGCAAGCAATCCACTTCCGTAAGAGCTATGACTTCAGCTGCTTTTGGCTACCTTTTATATTATATTTATATTATATGACTCTGACTATTGCTGCTAATAGATACCTGCTTGCTTCTTGCTTACTGGCAACCTTTATAAGATCTCCACCTTCAAGCTTTAAGCAGCTCTTTAAAAGGGAATTCCCCTATCCGAGATGTGCTCTTGAAAGATCTCCCTCGACAGCGCAGTTAGGTCTTAGAGAAGGAACTTATTTACCTAAGTAAGTAGCCAACTTCCGATAATAATTCCTTGCTTTGCGCTAGATTCAGTATGGTGATACACATTTTGAAATAACAAGGAAAACTTCTTAAGAGAATGGCTGCTTTGGGGAGTTCTCTTTCCTCTAACCTGTAACTCGAAATTTACTAAGAGAAGAGAAAAGAAAGCTACGCATTCACTCGTAGCACTCGTAAGGCCTCATTCATCTCTTACCCGGCAAAAGGCGATAAACAAGAAACACCAGGCGATTCGAGACGGGAAAAGCAAGATGAACTGCTAGCTTCCTTTCTTCATTTGGATGATGCTTTCCTATTGTATTGTCGACTCCGAGCTCTTGGGCAGCTGTTCAGCTCTTCTGACTATGCTTTCTGCGGTGAACTCTTTCGACTCTTCATGGTTTGCTGTGAAAAGAATAGGTAGTTCTCAGGTGTAAAGGAAGAGCTGCTAGTAACAAGTGAGGAAGGAACCCTCGGGTATAACATCAACATAAAGTAAAGAACTCTTAGCTGTGACCAGTAAGCGAGGAGGAGATTTAACGCTTTCTCGATCCGCCAAGCCCTTGTGGCCAGGCCAAGGCAAGACGAATCGACCGCACCCTAGGCCTTCTTCTCCTAATTAGGTAAGTCTGGCTACTGATTAGCAAGATTCGCAGGGGAAGCGAAGTCACTAACTAGTCTTCATGAGCTTGTAAGGATCCCATGCGTTGATCAATGCTCAAGGAAAGGAATGAGGAGGGCAAAAGCAGAAGAAGAGCTATTCTTTTAAGAGCAAACCATGCGTTCACAGTCGACTCAACAAGACGGGTCACTCCTGCCATAAGCCATGCCCTTACTAAACGGCTACCACTCACGGCACACTTCAACTACTCCTGGATCTCCCCAGTGACAAGATCTGTCTTTGATGCTGCCTTGGCTGATTCCTTTGGTCTCGAGCATTGAAAACTTTTTCCACTCGCTTAAGCCCGGCTAGAGAGCCATGCCTTCTAAATCTCGCTCTGCTACTGATTCAACAACAGCAATTCTTGGTCAAGCTAAGCATTCGTTCATAGCTCGCCAAGACTAGTTGCGCTTGCTTTCATTTTAGTCTTTCCGCATCCCTCTGGACTTCCCTCCGCTTGACTTAATCCCTCCCCAACAACCCCTGACTTTTATTATTCCTTAGATGAGTTAGTTTAGTGTAGGTTCTTCGCATCCATCGGCCCATCCTCGACTACTAGTTTGACTGGATTTCCAATGTCTTGCGCGATCTTCACTCTCACGGGAAGGAATAATCAAAGGTGCGCGGACAAACAAAGAGTAGTTTCCTTCCTTCTTCATCGGTAGGCGCGCACGGATAAGAAACCTTTTCAAAATTGGCAGAAGTCAGTGCCGCACTTCTGCCTTCATCCTCTTTCTGAACCCACCATAGTTCGAGGATCTTGTTTTTAGCTCTCGCATTCAGCCCACATCTGGAGCTTCCGGGCTGTCTCAATTTCTATTGGTGTATGTTTTAAAGGAGCGGATAGGTGAGGTTCGTTTTGAGCTTCCGGGCGAGGTTCACTTTGGGCTGGAGACAGGGCGCCTGTGCTCGCCTCTGTCCTCTCTAAAGATGAGACCTCTTCAGAGTCCTGCGCCCAAAATGAAATTCTAAGGTTTTCACTGTATCCACAGAATCCCCATTCTCACTGGAAACCATACTTTTATCAAATTCTTAATTAGAGTAATAGCTTGCAAATCACTTATGTAATATGAAACAATACATAATCGAAATAGAAAATCTTACGACTGGTTTGAAGACAACAAAAATGAGAAAGTAGGCAATTCTATTAGAGAACTTATTGACAGCTTCCAGTAGACATCTCATGGGTTATTAGAATAAATGGACGTAGTACGACCAGCACGGTTGTTCTTGTGAAAGGTAGGGTTCCAAACCTTCAGCCCATTAGCAGAAATACTCGAACAACTAGATCAGAATGAATGGTGGTATCTGGTTCCCACAGGACTGCCGTAGCTTTACTTAGATAGGGCTTGACGTCGACTTTTTCTTTTCGTTCTTGTCATTGTCCGTGGACTTCGATCGGATCCCTCTAGACATAAGGCCATCCGGAAAGTCAGCCTACTAATTAATGATTGACTAAAGGCTTTTTCCGTGTCGATTCTGACTGTGACTATGCCCTATTAGTAAAGCATATCGCCCAGGTCATGTATGTTGCAGAACGCTCATTGCTCTGCCCCAGCCAAAAGCCTATTTCTGCTTGCCCGCCCAAGCATTCAAAATGAGGAAAGAAAGAATGAAAGCAAGCCACTCGTCTCCAACACCGGATCAGGGGTTCCGGATAGCCCCTACCCTACGGCAGATCCGCTAGCTCCACTCCTCAGTCCTATTTCGTTCCCTCCTTTTCGTAAGTAGGTAGGTACGATCGGATCAATACTATATCGATATCGAGTTTTTCTTCTTTGGAAAGTGTTAGTTAAGTCAAGGCAAGAAGCGAGTAGGTACTCTTTCTAGGGCAAGCGGATGGTGACTTTGAACTAAATCCTTCTTGTTTCAGTTACGGGGTCGAAGAAAACCACTTAGAGGAAACCAACAACGCCTATTAATACCTTTGCGTGCGGAAGGCGAGTCGGCGGTTAGCCGGGAACACAGAACGTTAGTGAAGTTACGGGCAAGCGAAGTAGAAAGAAGTACTTTCAAGTCAAGCCAAGCGATTTCATTCTGAGCTTATAGAATCTCACTAATAAAGAACCTTTTTCTCCTGTATTTTAGATCTGTAACAACCTTAAAGTGAAAGGCAGTAGATAGAGCATTGGGCTACGCAAGCAGTAGTCTAGTCCGGGCCCTATGTTGAGTAAGGGTGGTGGATCAGAGATAGAAAAGTCCTGTTGCTGTTCTTTCGGGGTAGGCGAAGTACTCTCAGGAAGGCAGTAGTCAGTTTCAAGCCCTTAACTTCAAAGAGCTACACTCTCTTGTTGTTTGATGGTCCGGTGGCTTTGCTTAGAGAAAAATCCCTCTTTCTGGTGCAACTCTTATATAGTATAGAAAGCGAGAGTAAAGTCAAGCTTTTGAGTGGAAAGGAGTCGAAGATCAATCCCTCTTTCCGGAATGCGATGCGATGCGCGTCTCTTCTTTTGGGAGGAATCTTTCCTTCTTGTGCCGGCGGCGCGGTAAGTTCAGTACTCTTGGGCGACTCGACTTTGGAGAAAGTTCCTCTTGAAAGTCCTGCTTTGTAAGTAAGTGAAGCAAGTCAGGTTATTCGCTCTTTCTTTGTTTGAGTAGGCTTTTGGGCTGTTTAGCTCTAAAGGTCACCTTTGGATTCTTAAGTAGGGGCACTCAGGATAGTTAAGTCAAGCTAGTTCAGTTATCGGTCGGTGGATCAGAGAATACATCTCAAGTTCTGGTAGTCGTTCCAGCGGCTTAGCTTAGATCAAACTCCTTATGTTTCGAGCGTTTATAGGGCGTTTAGCGAGCTTAGAGAATAAAGAAATCTATCTCTTTCGGGAGAGCGGTACGACTATTTTAGGTTAGAGGAAGGTCGAAGAGATTCTTTCTTTCCGGGCTAGTCGGGTAGGCAAGTGCGGGTGGCTGTGGTCAAAGTGAATGTCTTGTTTCGGTTAGCGGTTTCGGCTCTCCGGCACCGAAGTCAACTCTTTCTCTTGCGAGGGCGGTTGGTCGTAGAAATCCTATCTCTCGGTTAGATAAGATAGGTCACAAGCGCACTCGGCTTAGAGAATCAAACAGTTTCTTCCTTTCCGGTAGCTAGGGCAAGTGGTAGAGAATCAACTCTTTCGGGTTTCGAGCAGAGGTGGTGATTGATCAATTCACTCAGTTAGGGCCGGGCAGAGCTAGAAGTAGTCCATCTCGGATAGTCGGGAAGAGAAGGAAAGTGCATGAATCAAATCTTTTCCTTTCTTTCGGACAGGAGGGAGATCATGAAGAAAATCTCTCTTTCCGGTAGCTAGTTCCGGGACTCTAGGGCAATTAGATAGTTGCAAGAGAACCTCACACATCGAGACTAGCTCTTGAGGAAGGAATCCAACTCTTGCTTTCTCCCGCTCTTAGCCCACGGCAGGTGCAGTGAGAGAGAGTCTCTTGTCGGGCTGGGCGGTAAGGACTGTTCGAGGTCGGTAAGGACAGTTAGGCTTAGGGAACAGAGCGGGTCAGTTTCCGCAGGCAGCAAGCAGATCAGATCAAAGAGAATTCCTTCCGTGCTGGGAGCGCTTTTCAGTTCTAAGAGCTTTTAAGCAACTTGCCTTTGCGCTTTGCGATGCGTTTCCTTCCCTGCCTTTCGGGTTCTGAGAGAGTCAGCGGTAGAGTGAGAGGCGCGTATTGGCCGTTTATTTGCGCGTTAAGGGCAGTATCCGTGCAGGTATGAACGCTTATACAGGGCGTGATACAGGGCTTTTCTCGTCAAAAGAGCGACCAGTCACTCTGTTTTCAGGTCCGCAACAGAGCTTTTAAGTCTAATATGAGAGCAACAGTTCTCTATAAATGACGGTTATTTGCTCTTTCTGCTCAAAGAAGTCCGCCCGTCACTAGATGGGGCTTTCATCATTAAGCTTTTCGTTGCTAAAAGACCAAAGAGAGTTCCGGCAAGCTCGCTGTAGTCGTGTCCGGTATCAGAGGTGGTGGATCAGAGAGAAAGTGAGTGTTGCAGGAAAGCGCTAGTTCTGTGGAGGAAAGAGTACCATGGAAGGTCAAGCGGATCAGAAAAAGAGAGTTTCCTTGTCTGGTTCCGGGAGAAGGTGTTGCATGGACTTCTAGTTCCGTGCTCTAGGGCTTTCTTTGACTTCTAAGAGCAACAGTTCTCATTAAATGAGGGAAGGTCGTAGATCACTTCTGCTACTAACCAGCGTCTTGATTGATTCCCGTTTGCTTTGCTTGTCGAACTGTGAACTAACGCTTGTAGCTTTTGGTTAGCCTTTGAGGGCAAGTTGCTCTAAAGGTACACTCAGTTAAGCTTTTAGGGCATAGGTGATTGCTTATATGAAATGTTCCGCTTCTTCCGTCTTTTCTGTTCTGTTCTCGAGTCAAAGTAGCGGTGGTGATTGATCAATTCACTCAGTTAGGGTCCCATCCTAACCCTTCCCTGCTTTTCGGGTGCTGTGATGAGATCTGTCTTTCGGCAGTTTAGCTCTAAAGCTGACGTGCGGGAATCAAGTCCAGTTCAAGGGAAAGCGCTAGTGAAAGTGAAAGTCGACGTTCAGGAAGGAAGGAAAACCGTACGTGTCGGCTTCCTCTATCGAGCGGTAGCAGTTCTCTTTCGGCTAGCGGTAGCAGGCGCAGTTGACTGCTAGGCACGGGTGACTTCTAGTTCCAGCAGGAAAGTGACTTCTATTCTAGGATTTATAGTTCCGGGAATAAGGGCAAGTCAAGCGAAAAGCAAGTGGATCAGAAAATGTATCTCGTGCTGGTAGCGAGAAGGAAGTAGGCAGATTGAGAGATTCTTTCTTTCCAGGCGGAGGGAATCAAACCTATCTCTTTCCGGGAGCTAGGCTTGGGAAGTAGAATCCACTCTTTCTTGGGCCGGTGGCTTAGCTTAGATAAAACTCCTTCTGTTTCGGGCTATAGGTCGAGGTCTAACGCACCTCAACCTATCGGTCGAGCCAGACCTACCGTTTACCTCAACCTATCGGCTTTAGTAAACCCTACTCTGCTTAATTCATTCGTTTAGGGCGAGGCGTCGACGCTTCTCCCTGCTTCATTCGATAAGGCGAGTGCTAAAGCCCAGCAAGCAACGGCTTCCAAGCTTATTACTAAGGTGCGCTAGCGCGCCTGAATTGATAGTCGTTTTGAAGCAAGCACTTGGGCGGAGTCAAGTCAAGCCTATTAGTAAAACGCGCTAGCTTTAGCAGTAGTTTTCAGCTGGGCGCGCTAGCGCCAAACCTAGGTTAGGGGTCGCCAGACCGAAGTTTGCTGGGCGATTCAGTCTACTCTACGAATCTACTCGTAGCGGTAAGCTCAGGTCTTTGATGCTCGTTAGTCAGCTAAGCCCACCTATGGTGCTTTGATAGAGAGAACTGGTTAGTCAGGAAAGGGCTCAGTGCAAGCGACTCGTAGATTCCAGTTACGGGACGGCGACTTTGAGGAAAACTCCTTCCGTTCAGTACTCTTAGCAGGTTGATCAGAGAATATCTCCCTCCTGTCCGTACAGTTCCAGCTCCAGTCTAGCCGGCGTAGAGAGAGAGTTTCCTTGCCGTGCGGTTCCTGCAAGCGCTAAGCAAGCGCAGTACTCGAAGTTGACTTCTAGGAACTGGTGACTTCTAGGACTTCTAGTTCAGGAAAGCGTTCAGTTCAAGCGAGAGCGACCGATCTCTTTAATGAAGGACTCTTTCAGAGGTCTTTTCTTTTCTTTGCGTTTATCGAGATTAGGTCCTCAATGCGCAGGTAGAAATAGAACAACAGTCACAAGGTCTGATGCGGGTTGAACGAGATTCGCTTTGGTGTTTATGCTTTGACCTTGCTCATATATCAAGGCTGAGTCTAACTCCTTATGTCTCGGAAAGACAGATGTGCTTTCTGATACACTGGACTAAGGTGACTAAACCACAGGACCAGAGATGAGACAGAGACTGAGACAACGATTTGACGAAGACACTGTGCCCGAATCAAGGAAAGCAACTGTGCCTGAGAAGAAAGAAAGAGATATTGATTTGGAACAGCCTTTAAGAGATAGGGGTGCCCACAAGCCTAGGCCCCAACAGAGATATTGGATATTGGTTTGGTGGACAGAGCCTAGGTCGCCAAGCCGGCGCCCCCGAAAGAGAGTATGGATCACTATGTCTCAAAAATGCGTCTTGCTTAGTAAGGAGCAAATGCCAGTATAGTTGCTGTTCTTATGCCGCTATTAGTAGATCAAACGCTCTTCTTTCTCTGATCTTTCGGAGTAGATCTTTCCTTAGTCGAGTCAGATCCGCACCGCAGGCTAATCTCTCGTTTTTGGAGCTTTACTTTACTAATAAGGGCTCGCTGCCCTATATGCTTCAAGCTTATGGACACGCCCTTCGATTCGACCTTTAGGTTTTATCGACTTTCATGCTGATGAGCTCTTTCCCTCGGGTTCTGTGACTCGAGTAACAGGAGCCGTTTAGGCGGGCACAAAAGAACGGCATCTCTCTATCGGATTGCCTTACCCTTTTGTATCCCATTGGCTTACCCCGACGGTATTTGTATCGGTATCTCGTTCTGATAGACTTGCTTGCGCATCTTGTCAAAAGTTTGATACACAACTAGTCCAGTGGCAAGATCCATGTCTTTTATTGGCTTCTCTGTCCCTGGAACAATATCTCCTCTTTTCTGTCTCTGTCTTTTCAAAATACAGACCTCTTTCTGTCTTCTCAGGCAGTGGATTTGCCAACTCTATTGCTCTTATACCGGTCTTCATTCCTCTTCATCTTGCTCTTCACTTTTGGTTTGTGGATTCTATTTCCCCACTTCCCTTGCCTCTTTCTCGTGCTTTTTACTCGACTCGTCCTACTCGTCGGACGCATGACATCTGAAAGGCTCGTTAGAGACCGCTTCTATATAATAGGATTCACTATCTCTTTGTTGGCGTGCCATCTCTGTCTGTGGATTCCCCAACTCAATCTATGCCTTTCCCTATGCTTGGCTCTCTGTCCTCTGTTCAGGGCTCTCAAGCTCAGTCTGTTCAAAACAAATAGATCTGTCTGTCTTCTCAGTCTCAAGCTCAGTCCAAAACCAATATCTATTTCTGTCTTTCTTCTCAGGCACAGTCCGTAAGCCAGGCACGGTGGAACAGGCAAGTTCTCAGGCACAGTGGATTCGGCAAATCTATATCTGTCCTTAATAGCCGATCAAGAACTCCGTGTCTCAGAGCTAGGTCCCTTTCTTTGGCTTGGTCCTCGAGGTGGGGATCATGTTCTCGTTCAAGCTCAAGCAGCTCAGGAAAGCGTATCGGATCAGAGAGTCAAAGCCGCTAGTTTCAGACAAAATCTCGGAAGGTACACTTTGAGATCAAACTCCTTGCTTTATGTCTTCAAGCTACACTCTATTAAGGGCCAGTACTCCTTCTCAGGAAAGCGGAAGTCAGAGATCAATTCTTTGATTCTTGAGGTCGTTGCGGAAGCTAACAAATACACTCTTTCCGTGCTTTCCGCTTTGTAGATCAAAAGAGTGCTTCCTTCCGTCAAGCAAGCGCAGGGAATGAGAGACAGCTGATCGGAGGAAAGTTAGACATTCTCTCGCTCGGATAGTTGGTATGCGAGTAGCGGTAAGCTCGTTAGGTAGCCGTAGAAATCCTATCTTTCGTCTCTCGTTACGGTCAGCAGATAAATCATAGAGTTCTGTGCTTATAGAGTTTTTCAAACCGGTAGTGGATGCTGGTACTCGAGGGCTTTAAAAGAAAGCCTTGCTAAAGCGATGCTATTCGGGCTTTTGCTTTTCATTACTAAAACAAGCGCTAGTTCCAGGGAGCCGGTAGAGAAGAGAGTGTTGTTTGCGTTCAGTTCCTTCCAGCTCGGTCGGTAGGCGATGTAGAAAAGTCTTGTTGTTGCTGGGCTCGTCAAGCGGCTCATAGTGAAAGTGAGTAAGTTGTATCTAGTCCAGTGGATAAAAGAATCTATACTTGAAGTAAGCTCGTGAGGTACTCGTTCTTGGGCAAGCCGCTCTAAAGGTAAGAAGGTCAGGCTCACCGCAGGTGCCGTAGTGAGAGAGAATCCTTTCTGTTCTGTTACCGGTCTAGTGCGCTAGTGCCCACCTATGGTGCTGGACAAGGAAGCAAGCCCTTTAAAGTCAAGCCTTGAACTTCATTGAACAAGCTAAAGCCTACTGTTCTTTCAAGTCCTGCCTTCGGCATCCCCTCCTTGCGGTTAAGGTAACGACTTCGGGCATGGCCCTCCCGCCGAGAGTGAAAACACTACTCCGTCCTCTAACTGACTTACCTACGGAAAGGAAGGAATCCGACAAGAGAGAGACCGCACAAGCGGTACGGTAAGAGCAAACTGTCTTATTGGCTATTACCGAATCGAAAGTGCTTAAACCTCTCTTCTTTCTTAGAGTCTACTTAACTGACTGAAAACGGGAAGGCAGGTTTGAATGAGTGACTTCCCGACTGAAGCGAGCGAAGCGAAGCGCATTAATAGGAGCGAAGCGTATTAATAGATTAGATTCATAATCATAGTTCATATAAATAACAAGTCATTATACATACAACAATAATAGTCTATATAATAGAAAGAAAATACGCGAGTGCGATAAATAGTGAAAATGCATGAGACTTGGGACTCTCTAAAAGTCAATTCAAGTCAAGTGAAACGAAGGGACTATCGGGTGATAGGTACCGACCGTAGGGAAGGTAAGCATGGTTGTTTGACTTGTTCCCCGCCGGGGCTGCGGGGACAGGGCTGCTAACGCGCTTGCTGTTCTTCGAGTTCTTGTCTCCGCCTCGCCTAGTATGAATGACTGGTAATAACCATTCATAGTTACGTATTGAGTGATCCCTGTTAGAACAGAATGGTGTGACTTGGTGTACCCCGCCAATCAAAGGAGTGACGCGAAGTGCTTCTCTTGAAAGAAGCACGAGTGGCACGTCATCATGGTTGTTGAAAGTCCCCTACTACTGGCGAAGGGGATTTAGGGGTGATCGCAATCTTCTGGTTGTTGTTGAGAGTGGTTGTTCTTCCCCGGGGCTGTAGGGCGGATGTTGTTTTCGTGCTTGAGAGCAAGAGGCGTCCCAATCGGTTTGCAGTCAACCATCTTCGTTTTGGACAAGAATTCTAGAGCATACTTTGTTTGAGAGAGAAAGAATCCTCGCGGTCCTCGAGAAGCAACAAGCAACGGAATGAGCGCTGACGCGCGAAAGCCGTTGCGCTAACGCGCATCCAGCAAGCAACGGCTGAAAGCCGTTGCGCGCGCGCGCATCCAACAAGCAACGGCTAGCGAAAGCCGTTGCGCTAACGCGCATCCGAGCAAGCTGAAAACGTGAGCGCTCCTGCGCGATACGGCTTTGAAGCCGTATCTTGCAGGCTGAAAGCCGTTGCGCGCTAGCGCGCTCAGTAGTTTTTCAGCATGGCTTCAAAGCCAGCGAGCGGAGCCTCAAAAGCGAAGCGAGCCAGCAAACAACGATAGGGCGTTGCTAGTTTTCAGGCCCCTATCTAGTGCTTACGTAATAGGGGCTAACCGCCGCCTACCCTATTAGTAAGGCTCTTCTGCTATCAATGAAACCGAAAGAAACACAAAAACCCAGTGCGTTTCGTATAGATC